CTCATACATTATGGGGATGGTGAGAAAAGATATATTTTACACCCCAGAGGGGCTATAATTGGAGATACCATTATTTCTGGTACAGAAGTCCCTATATCAATGGGAAATGCCCTACCTTTGAGTGCGGTTTGAACTATTGATTTACGTAATTGGAAGTAACCAATTAGGTTTACGATGAAACCTAGAAATCAATCACTGATCCAATTTGAGTACCTCTATGGGATAGACCTCAACAGAAAACTGTTGAGTAACGGCAGCAAGTGATTGAGTTCAGTAGTTCCTCATAGAAAATTATTGACTCTAGAGATATGGTAATATGGAGAAGACAAAATTGTTTGAAGCACGCACAGAACCGGAAGCGCCCCTTGTTTCAAAGAGAGGAGGACGGGTTATTCACATTTAATTTGATGGTCAGAGGCGAATTGAAAGCTAAGCAGTGGTAATTATAAAGATCCCCCCGGGGAAAAATAGAGATGTCTCCTACGTTACCCGTAATATGTGGAAGTATCGACGTAATTTCATAGAGTCATTCGGTCTGAATGCTACATGAAGAACATAAGCCAGATGATGGAACGGGGAGACCTAGGATGTAGAAGATCATACATGAGTGATTCGGCAGATTTGGATTCCTATATATCCACTCATGTGGTACTTCATCATACGATTCATATAAGATAAAGATCCATCTGTCTAGATATCATCATATACATCTAGAAAGCCGTATGCTTTGGAAGAAGCTTGTACAGTTTGGGAAGGGGTTTTTAAAAGAAGAATCTACTTCAACCGATATGCCCTTAGGCACGGCCATACATAACATAGAAATCACGCTTGGAAAGGGTGGACAATTAGCTAGAGCGGCGGGCGCTGTAGCGAAACTGATCGCAAAAGAGGGTAAATCAGCCACATTAAGATTACCATCCGGGGAGGTTCGTTTGATATCCAAAAACTGCTTAGCAACAGTCGGACAAGTGGGTAATGTTGGGGTGAATCAACAAAGTTTGGGTAGAGCCGGATCGAAGTGTTGGATAGGTAAGCGTCCTGTAGTAAGAGGAGTAGTTATGAACCCTGTAGACCATCCCCATGGAGGTGGGGAAGGGAAAGCACCAATTGGTAGAAAAAAACCCACAACTCCTTGGGGTTATCCTGCGCTTGGAAGAAGAAGTCGGAAAAGGAAAAAATATAGTGATAGTTTTATTCTTCGTCGCCGTAAATAGGAGAAAATAGAATTTTTTGAATTTGAAATAATGTGATGGGCGAACGACGGGAATTGAACCCGCGCGTGGTGGATTCACAATCCACTGCCTTGATCCACTTGGCTACATCCGCCCCTTATCTAGCTAAAGGATTTTCTTTCATCATTATTGTATTTATTTTCATACTTAGATCGAGATATTCTATTGGACATAGAATGCCAATCTTTAAAATGTAAAAAAAGGAGTAATCAGCTGTGGCACGTTCACTAAAAAAAAACCCTTTTGTAGCTAATCATTTATCAAGAAAAATTGAAAAACTCAACATGAGGGAGGAGAAAGAAATAATAGTAACTTGGTCTCGGGCATCTACCATTATACCCAAAATGATTGGCCATACAATCGCTATTCATAATGGAAAGGAACATTTACCTATTTATATAACAGATCGTATGGTAGGTCACAAATTGGGAGAATTCGCGCCGACTCTGACTTTCGCGAGACATGCGAGAAACGATAATAAATCTCGTCGTTAATTTGGAAAAAAATAGATACTTATCATTCATTGGCGGGAGATAACCTTATGATAAAGAACTCAAATTCGAGTGGAGAAGTAAAAGTTTTAGCTCAACATATATGTATGTCTGTTTTCAAAGCGCAAAGAGTAATTGATCAGATTCGCGGACGTTCTTATGAAGAAACGCTTATAATATTGGAACTTTTGCCTTATCGAGCATCTTATCCCATTTTAAAATTGGTTTATTCCGCAGCAGCAAATGCTAATCATAATATGGGTTTGAACAAAACCAATTTATTCATTAGTAAAGCTGAAGTGAATGGAGATTCTTTTGTGAAAAAATTAAGACCTAGAGCTCGAGGACGTAGTTATCCGATAAAAAAGCCAACTTGTCATATAACAATTGTATTAAAAGATAAATCAAAATTATCTTTCGATGAATTTAAGATTTAGATTCATATTTAGAAAAAAAATAGATGGAAAGATAATATAATAAAAAATATGGGACAAAAAATAAATCCGCTTGGTTTCAGACTTGGTACAACCCAAAATCATCATTCCTTTTGGTTTGCACAACCAAAAAATTTTTCTGTAGGTCTACAAGAAGATGAGAAAATACGGAATTGTATAAAGAACTATGTACAAAAAAATAAAAAAATATCCTCAGGTTTCGAAGGAATTGGAATTTCGCGTATAGAAATTCAAAAAAGAATTGATTTAATCCAGGTTATAATACATATTGGATTCCCAAATTTATTAATAGAGGGCCGAACACGAGGAATCGAAGAATTACAGATGAATGTACAAAAAGAATTTCGTTCTGTGAACCGAAGAATCAACATTGCTATCACACGAATAGAAAAACCTTATGGAGACCCCAATATTCTTGCAGAATATATGGCTTCTCAATTAAAAAATAGAGTTTCATTTCGAAAGGCAATGAAAAGAGCTATTGAATTAACTGAACAAACAGATACAAAAGGAATTCAAATACAAATTGCAGGACGTATTGACGGAAAAGAAATTGCACGTGTCGAATGGATCAGAGAAGGTAGGGTTCCTCTACAAACAATTCGCGCTAAAATTGATCATTGTTCCTATACAATTCGAACTATCCATGGAGTACTAGGCCTCAAAATTTGGATATTTGTTGATGAAGAATAATAGACCTTATATTTATCTTGTCATTCTATCCAGTAATATAGTGATATATGGAACAAAAAACTAGAAACTTTTTCTGTTAAATCAAAAAAATAAAATAATTCGAATTCTATAAGGTTGAATAAAAAAGAAATTAACCTTTTTTTTATAATTGCTATGCTTAGTGTGTGACTCGTTAGTTTTTTCTTTAGAGTTTATAGTAGGATCAAAAAAAGACTGATCCCTAATATTAATTCAATAACTACAACTACTATAAAAAAAAATTAAAAACTAATAACTAACTTATTGCTTCATATTGTCGAGATCCCCAAAACAGTCACTATAGGACTGGATCAATCATATAGTTGTAACAACTGGAATTGTTCCATATCAAAAAAATATGATTGTGGATTTGAAAAAAAAAATAAAGGGATGCAGATAAATGGAAAGGTGATAGAAAGAGAGAATAAAAATATCAATGATATATAATTCCAATATGTATGATCTATGAATTACCTCATATAAATAAAAGGCAGTGTAATAAAGCATTAATTTCATATTGTTTTAATATTGTTTAATATTGTATCGATTGATATATAAATAATAAATGATATATAAGTAATAAAGAGCTTCCGGTTAATAGAAACTGAGGAGATTAACTCGGAAACAGATTTTGTTGAGAGCTCCATTGCGGAGTTCAGGTCTAATCATTAATGGAGAAGCTATAGGAACGACGAAACCTATGACTATATAGGATTCTATTTAAAAGAATCCAAATGATTGAGCAGGCGGGATGGCGGAATGAACCGAGAACAATTTTTTTTTTACTCGGAGAGGTTGTGGATTGATCCTACGAATAAAGCAGTAAAAGGAAAGAGTCAATATTCGCCCGCGAAACCCTTATTTCTTATTTATTGGATTCCAATATTGTCTTGATTCAATAATAAAAGAAAAGTAAAAAAAAAATAAGGATCCGGTATAAAAAAGAAACATTATCGATATTTAGAAATAGACAAATCTAACCAACCATATATACAGCTTCTTATCTAATAAATGAAATATAATATCAATAAATCCCATTACTTAGTTTAATTTATTAGTTATTAAATATATGTGCATCTGTAATATTATCGAATCCTTTCATTCGTGAGGAGCTGGATGAGAAGAAACTCTCATGTCCGGTTCTGTAGTAGAGGTGGAAAAAAACCATCAACTATAACCCCAAAAGAACCAGATTTCGTAAACAACATAGAGGAAGAATGAAAGGAATATCTTGCCGGGGTAATCATATTTGCTTCGGCAGATATGCTCTTCAGGCACTTGAACCCGCTTGGATTACCGCTAGACAAATAGAAGCAGGACGAAGAGCAATGACACGATATGCACGTCGTGGTGGAAAAATATGGGTACGTGTTTTTCCCGATAAACCTATTACAGTAAGGCCCGCAGAAACACGTATGGGGTCGGGAAAGGGATCTCCCGAATATTGGGTATCTGTTGTTAAACCTGGTCGAATACTTTACGAAATGGGGGGAGTCTCAGAAACTGTAGCCAGAGCAGCAATTTCAATAGCTGCGTGCAAAATGCCTATAAAAACTCAATTTGTTATTTCAGGATAGGGATGTAGAACTAAATATAAAAAAGGGATGAAAAAACAACCACGAGTTTCTTTATTTCTAGACAAATACTATTTCTTCTTTTTCCTCATTCTTTGCATTGAAATAAAAAATTCAAATAAAAATGATATGATTCAACCTCAGACCCTTTTGAATGTAGCAGATAACAGTGGAGCTCGAGAACTAATGTGTATTCGAATCATAGGAGCTGGTAATCATAGATATGCTCATATTGGTGACGTTATTGTTGCTGTAATTAAAGAAGCAGTGCCCAATATGCCTCTAGAAAGATCAGAAGTAATACGAGCTGTAATTGTACGTACATGTAAAGAACTCAAACGTGACAACGGTATGATAATACGATATGATGACAATGCAGCGGTTGTCATTGATCAAGAAGGAAATCCAAAAGGAACTCGAGTTTTTGGGGCGATTGCTCGGGAATTGAGACAGTTGAATTTTACTAAAATAGTTTCATTAGCTCCCGAGGTATTATAAAGACTCATAGTCATAGATCAAATTAGGATATTGTTCTAGTGGGATATCTGAAATAAACCCAATTAATAGATTGTATCTCACGCATATACTTTGACTAAATTTAATAATTAATTTAAAATTTCTAATTTAATTAAATAATGAATACTTTGAAGTATTTAAATAAAAAAACATGTTGATTATATCAAAATTAGGAAGCACCAATAATTATAATTCATCATGAGCAGAGACGCTATTGCTGATATAATAACTTCTATAAGAAATGCTAACATGAGTAAAAATGGAACGGTTCGAATAGTATCCACAAATATCACCGAAAACATTGTTAAAATACTCCTACGAGAGGGTTTTATTGAAAATGTTCGGAAACATCAGGAAAGTAATAAAAATTTCTTGGTTTCAACCTTGCGCCATAAAAGAACTAGGAAAGGAATATATAAAACGATTTTAAAACGTATCAGTCGACCCGGTCTACGAATTTATTCCAACTATAAAAAAATTCCTAAGATTTTAGGTGGAATGGGAATTGTAATTCTTTCCACTTCTCGAGGCATAATGACAGATCGAGAAGCTAGACTAGAAAAAATTGGAGGAGAAATTTTGTGTTATATATGGTGATCCTCCTCTGATATCCTAATTTTATCTCTAACTTCCTATTTGTGAAATAAAGAGGAAAGGTGAGTTATATAACTCTTCCTCCATTAGTCGATACTTCAAAAAGGTTTCCTGGAATGAAAAAAAAATGATTCATGAAGGTTTAATTATTGAATCATTTCCCAATGGTATGCTCTTCGAATCCGTTTATATTTTATATAATGAAGATCTAATTCTAGGTTATATTTGAAGAAAGATACGACACAGTTTGATACAAACACTGCCGGGGGATAGAATAAAAATAAAAATAAAGAAATATTATTCATTCAACCAGGGGACGTATAATTTATAGACTTCAGAATAAAGATTCGAACGATTAGATGGATTCTTTTTGAAAAAATCCCTTTCATCAAAGATACAATTTGAAGCAAAAAAAACAAGAGACTTATTTTCTTCCAAGGAATAGATTAAAAATTAAAGTAAGGAGTAAGAAATATGAAAATAAGGGCTTCTGTTCGTAAAATTTGTGAAAAATGTCGACTGATCCGTAGGCGCGGACGAATTATAGTGATTTGTTCCAATCCGAGACATAAACAGAGACAAGGATAATATTTCTAAAGTTTCTCAAAGAGTGGTTATGTAAAAATAAAAGATTTGTTTTAACATAAAATGGATATCTCCATATCTTTTTATATATTTCTGATTCATATTTATGAGATGATAAAATATGGCAAAACCTATACAAAGAATTGGTTCGCGTAGGAATGGGCGTATTAATTTACGTAAGACTGGACGTAGAATACCAAAAGGAGTTATTCATGTTCAAGCCAGTTTCAACAATACCATTGTAACTGTTACAGATGTACGAGGTCGAGTGGTTTCTTGGGCCTCCGCCGGTACTTCTGGATTCAAAGGCACAAGAAGGGGAACACCCTATGCTGCGCAAGCAGCCGCTTTAGATGCTATTCGTACTGTATTAGATCAAGGTATGCAACGAGCAGAAGTTATGATAAAAGGTCCTGGTCTCGGAAGAGACGCAGCATTACGGGCTATTCGTAGAAGTGGTATACTATTAAGTTTCGTACGTGATGTAACACCTATGCCACATAATGGATGTAGACCTCCCAAAAAAAGACGTGTGTAAAAAAAAGAATTAAATGGATTTCAAGAGAAATAAACGATTCAATGATCTGATCAAATAATAATATTAGTATGGTTCGAGAGGAAATAGCAGGATCCACTCGAACACTACAGTGGAAATGTGTTGAATCAAGAGTAGACAGTATGCGTCTTTATTATGGTCGTTTCATTCTGTCCCCGCTCATGAAAGGGCAAGCCGATACCATAGGTATTGCCATGCGAAGGGCTTTACTTGGAGAAATAGAAGGAACATGTATCACACGTGCTAAATCTGAGAAAGTGCCACATGAATATTCTACGATAGTAGGTATTGAGGAATCGGTACATGAAATTTTAATAAATTTGAAAGAAATTGTATTGAGAAGTAATCTGTATGGAGTTAGAGACGCATCCATTTGTGTTAGAGGTCCTAGATACGTAACCGCTCAAGATATCATCTCACCGCCTTCCGTGGAAATAGTTGACACAACACAGCATATAGCTAACCTGACGGAACCAATTGATTTGCGTATTGGATTACAAATCAATAGAGATCGTGGATACCGTATGAACCCCACAAATAACTCTCAAAACGGAAGTTATCCTATAGATGCTGTATCCATGCCTGTTCGAAATGCAAATCATAGTATTCATTCTTATGGAAATGGAAATGAAAAACAAGAAATACTTTTTCTAGAAATATGGACGAATGGAAGTTTAACTCCTAAGGAAGCACTTTATGAAGCTTCTCGTAATTTGATTAATTTATTTATTCCTTTTCTGCATGCGGAGGAAAGGAACATTCATTTCGAGGAAAATAAAAACAGGTTTTCTCTACCTCCTTTTACCTTTCAAAATAGATTAACTAAGCTAAGGAAAAACAAAAAAGGAATTCCATTGAAAAATATTTTTATTGACCAATTAGAACTATCTCCTAGTACCTATAATTGTCTCAAAAAGTCCAATATACATACATTATTGGACCTTTTGAGTAACAGTCAGGAGGATCTTATGAGAATTGAATATTTTCGTACAGAAGATGTAAAACGGATATTGGACACTCTACAGAAACATTTCGCAATCCATTTACCTAAGAATAAGTTTTCATTTTAAAGAAATTTTTTCATATTCTTATAAAAAAAAAAAAAAACTTCATTTTTTATCTTCAACACACAATTCGTATTTTCGCGAAATAGATCATAATAAAATTCATGTATCTAGGGAGGATTCACTTTAGAAGCGACTATTCCCTAGATACCTACATCGTAGTATTTTACAGTTGAATCAATTTGAAAAAGACCTAAAGTTAGAGATTTATCAATAGGTAATGTTGCTCCAATACCTAACCAAAGAGCTACTGCGGTACCGATCAAAAAGACTGTTGTAGCTACTGGACGACGAAATGGATTTTGGAATTTATTAACATTCTCCAAAAAGGGTACTGTTAATAATCCTGTTGGTACTGAAACCATTAAAAGAACACCCAATAATTTATTGGGTACGGTGCGGAGTATTTGAAATACAGGAAAAAAGTACCATTCGGGCAATATTTCCAAAGGAGTTGCAAATGGATCTGCCGGTTCGCCAATCATTGATGGTTCTAGGACTGCTAAGCCGACATTACATGCAATAGTACCTAGAATTACTACCGGAAAAATATATAAAAGATCATTGGGCCATGCGGGTTCTCCATAATAATTATGCCCCATCCCTTTGGCCAATTTAGCTCTTAATACAGGATCGTTCAAGTCAGGTTTCTTTGTTATTGGGATAGGTGAATTCTTATGGATCCATCCCCCGAAAGAACCGGACATGATAATTTTTAATCATCCGGCTCGAGCAAGATTCAAAAGAATTACAGAAATAGATTGATAGAAAATCCATATTTTATAGATATCCACACATATAAAATAGAATAATGATTCTATGTAAGTGATAAAGGATTTACTAGGTCCCATTTCTGAAGTTGCACCTATTCATATTCAATGCAAATAATTGAGTTCTTACAGATAAATGCTCAATATCCAAGTAGGCTTAAAAATTTGATAATAATCAAGGGCTTTTTGGACTGTCTCATGTCTTTTTGATTTTATTCATTTTTTTCCCCACAACATCTCAATTTTCTTACATACAAAGTCTTTACTTGTTACTAATAAAGTCTAGCCTCTGTTCTTCCTTAGATCTCCTATTTCACTCCGATAGTATCATATTATAGATCGAGGTCGATGCAGAGGAAATGAATGCATTTCCATACTATAAATAAGTAAGTGGGATAGATAAAACATTGGATCGTGCCACATCACTTATTCTACAGGATCTTACGGAGCCTGTTCATGCATGACATAATTCGGACATGATCATAGAAAAAATTCTCCTCAAGCGAACCGGCCTATCCTATGCTACATAGGGGGATTTACGTGATGGTTGGATGCGGAGACACGTTTGGTTGTGAATTTTAACGCGGCGGATAAAATAATATATCGGCATGGCCCAATCAATAGTTCAAGTCACACACTCCCATAATCCATCCATCCTCTCTTCGAAGAATCCACTTCAACTATTCTTATCAAATAAGAACTAAACTACTTCGGAGTTGAAGAGAAGTATCAAAAAACATGCCTTATTTTTGCAATAATACATATTTGTAGCAATGAAATACTATTGTTCCTTCCCGATAGGATATATCAGAAATTAAAAATATCTATGATCTGTTTTCTCTATAAAATAAAGCTATAACTATAAAGGACCTGAAATACCTTGCTTACGTATCATTGGGAAGTGCATTAACATAAATACGGCAGTAAGAAGAGGCAATACAAAAGTGTGTAAACTATAAAAACGAGTCAAGGTAGATTGACCCACACTAGCACTTCCACGTAATAACTCCACCAAAGGGGATCCTATTATAGGAATAGCGTCAGGCACGCCTGTCACAATTTTTACTGCCCAATAACCAATTTGGTCCCGAGGTAAGGAATAACCAGTTACACCAAAAGATGCAGTCAATACAGCCAGAACCACACCTGTAACCCAAGTTAATTCGCGGGGTTTTTTAAACCCACCTGTAAGATATACACGAAATACGTGCAGAATCATCATTAGAACCATCATACTTGCTGACCATCGATGAACTGATCGAATTAACCAACCAAAGTTAGCTTCAGTCATTATGTATTGAACAGAGGAAAAGGCTTCCGTAACAGTTGGACGATAGTAAAAAGTCATAGCAAAACCCGTAGCTACTTGTACTAAAAAACAAGTAAGCGTGATTCCTCCTAGACAATAAAATATGTTGACATGAGGAGGAACATATTTACTAGTTATATCATCTGCAATCGCTTGAATCTCAAGACGTTCCTCGAACCAATCATATACTTTATTGAGATAGGGAATCCAAGAGGAACCCCCCCCCGAGAACCGTATATGAGAATTTCATCTCGTACGGCTCAAACAGAAACACACAAATACCGATTTTTACGGATATGCAATAAAAAGTTCAAAATTTTTTAACTGCTCAATGCAATTTGTGTCAAAGATAGGAAGTCAAAAAAATCCAAAATCTCTTCTTTGTAATGCTAATGCCAAAAATATCAAGTTAGCTCGTACACCTTTCTTTTTCTTTATATTGATCGTTCCAGGCCTCTTGAATCTTCTCTTTCCTATTTTTGTTTGTTTTTGTTATTTAATTTGTTGTTTTTTGTGCGTAATGCGGATCGACTTTTGTGTTACTGTTGATAGGAATTCCCTTGTTAAGACTCTATAAATCAATTAAAACCTCAGATTCATACAAGAACCACGATGATTTAATCCCAAGCTAAATAAAAGGGTTCTTTGAGTAAAAACCATTTGATCATTAATTATTCAATTTCAACGAGTGGATGTAATGACTCAACAAAATCTAGAGAAAGAAGTTGTTCTTTAGATAAAATTAATTTCATAAGTCTAAAGAAAGAAAAATTATTTAATTTAGGAAATATCCATCTGAAATTTTTTTTAGTCCGGTTGCGAGGTATAGGTATGAATCATAGTTAGAATATTTTTTTTCTTACTTTTTTCTATAATATTCCGTGTTCCAGATATTAGAATAAATATCCGACGGGGTGGAATCATCTTAATAGAGATGACAGGGCCGTTCTCTGTATTATCAATAGGATCAATTATAACAAGTCACACACTCATATTCCGGAAATACCGAAAAAAGAAATATCACAGTCGAACTACCGGTCTATAAATCCAAGTTTAAAATAATTTTTTTGATTGAAAAACTAGAGGTTCAAAGTTCTTATGAACCTAACTCATTGAAATTCCATCCAGTAAAACGGAAGAATTATAAATTTCCAAAATAATAGATAGGAATATTGCAAATAGAGCCATTGCAACTCCCATAAGTGGTGTAGTCCCCCAGCCCGGAGCTACTTTACCATATTCTGAATTCAATGGTTTCAATAAACTCCCTACAGTAGTTTGTCTTGGCCTAGATCTAGAACTACCCTCAACGGTTTGTGTAGCCATAAATCCTATTTAATCATTGGTTGAGATCGGTTGACTTTGTATACTATTCCGTTGTAATTGTAAATAAATAAATGATCTTATCGTAGATCCATTGTGATCTTTAAATTTTCTAAAAATGGAAACAGCAACCTTAGTCGCCATCTTCATATCAGGTTTACTTGTAAGCTTTACGGGGTACGCCTTATATACCGCTTTTGGGCAACCCTCTCAACAACTAAGAGATCCATTCGAGGAACACGGAGACTAGACTTGTTGAAGTAATGAGCCTCTTGATATGAGGGCCCATTACTTCAGTTTCTATAATGAAAAATTATTTCATTATTTTTTAGTCGGAACCTTAGGTGGTTCTCGAAAAAAGATAGCGAAAAAAATTATCCCTAAAGTCGAGACTAAAAGGAATGTATAAACCAATGCTTCCATAGATTCGATTGTGGTTTACAATTATAGCTTTCACATCTATTCGTTTGATTAAGTGGGATCATTTACCATACCATAAAAAAATAGAGGAAAGAATCAACGAAAAGAAGTTGATTCAAGTCTCTATTTTTTTCTCGGGTACCCGAGAAAAAAATAGAGATAGAGGATAAAGATACCAGAGCAGTCTTGTATCAAACTACTTGTCTCTTTGTAGTTGGATCTCCAAGTTTTTGGAATGCTCCAAATTCCACTTGAGCATCCAAATCTGGATCAATACCAGCAAAAACATCTCTAAACAGGGTTCTAGCGCCATGCCAAATATGTCCAAAAAAGAAAAGCAAAGCAAACGAAGCATGTCCAAAAGTGAACCAACCCCTTGGACTACTACGAAAAACACCATCAGATTTTAAAGTAGCCCGGTCTAATTCAAAAATTTCGCCTAATTGTGCGCGCCTAGCATATTTTTTCACAGTAGCAGGATCGCTATAATTAACTCCATTGAGTTCGCCACCATAGAACTCAACAGTTACACCTACTTGTTCGACACTATACTTTGATTCTGCCCTTCGAAAAGGAACATCTGCCCGAACAATTCCATCTCCATCTACTAAAACTACTGGGAATGTTTCAAAAAAAGTAGGCATACGACGTACAAAAAGCTCGCGCCCTTCTTTATCTCTAAAGACGGGATGTCCTAACCATCCAACAGCTATTCCATCCCCACTATCCATTGAGCCCGCTCTGAATAATCCCCCTTTTGCCGGATTATTACCAATGTAATCATAAAAAGCTAATTTTTCGGGAATTTTAGACCAAGCTTCCGATAAACTTAGATTTTCAGCTAGTCCGGCACCAACTCTTCGATATATCTCTTGCTGGAAGTATCCCTGATCCCACTGATAACGAGTGGGACCAAATAACTCGATTGGGGTTGTTGCTGAACCATACCACATAGTTCCAGCAACAACAAAAGCTGCAAAAAAAACAGCAGCGATACTACTAGAAAGTACAGTTTCAATATTGCCCATACGTAATCCTTTGTAGAGACGTTGAGGCGGACGGACACTAAGATGGAATAGGCCTGCCAATATGCCCAGTGTACCTGCTGCAATATGATGAGAGGCGATTCCGCCGGGAACAAAAGGATCAAAACCTTCCGCGCCCCACGCTGGACTTACGGATTGTACTTTTCCAGTTAGTCCATAAGGATCAGACACCCATATTCCAGGACCATATAAACCTGTTATATGAAATGCGCCAAAGCCAAAGCAAGCCACTCCTGAGAGAAATAAATGAATTCCAAAGATTTTGGGCAAATCCAAAGAAGGTTTTCCTGTACGTTCATCACAGAATATTTCTAAGTCCCAATACACCCAATGCCAGATGGCCGCTAAAAAACACAAGCCAGAAAACACAATATGTGCTCCGGCCACACCTTCATAGCTCCAAATACCCGAATTCGTTACAGTTCCTCCTGAAATACTCCAACCACCCCATGAATTGGTTATTCCTAAACGAGTCATGAAGGGTATAACGAACATACCTTGTCTCCACATTGGATCAAGAACAGGGTCAGAGGGATCAAAAACCGCCAATTCATATAGAGCCATTGAACCGGCCCAACCAGAAACTAGAGCCGTATGCATTATATGGACAGAAAGCAATCGGCCGGGATCATTCAATACGACAGTATGAACACGATACCAAGGCAAACCCATGGAAATACCCCTTTCTCAAAGAAAAATAGACACTATGTAACTTTATCGCATTGCAATAGACTTATACTATTTACCTAATCTTTTCAGCGAATTCTGTATGAGAAAAGGTTACTTTTTATTGTATTCCGTTGAAAATAACGGCCGAATTCTGTTCGTAAGAACAAAGAGAAGCAGATCTATTCTATACCCGATAAGTACCAATACGCAATGGGAGCATTAGTCCTATTTTGGGGAAATGAATGTATGGATCCTTTTTATTATTCGAACGATCTATCTCTTCATTAAGATTTTTATTTCTTAATTCTATCTTTCTCTAAAAACCTTCGAAGAAGACAATAAACTCATTCTTACGTTTCCATATTAAAGTGAAGTATAGTACTTAAATTCTTTCTTTAATTTAATGCCCATTGGTGTTCCAAAAGTACCTTTTCGGAGTCCTGGAGAGGAAGATGCAGTTTGGGTTGACGTATAGTGCGACTTGTCAGACATATTGGGTCATATGGAATTTCCCCATTTTCTCCCCCGATCGAGATATCCTCTGTTTCGCCCAAGAAATATTGTATTGATTGAAGAATCAATCATGCGTAGCGTGAAGTTAAATTAGATTAATTTAGATTGAGGAGAAATATTCTTAATTAGAAGAATTTATGGTTAACTTGGACTAAAAAAATGGAGTATCCAGGCTCTGCTCATAAAATACCAAATGGGTAATAGTAATATATGTAGAATTACCGCTTGTAGTTATGCATAGAAGATTCTTCTATTTTATTTATTTAATTAGAGAAGCACTCTTAAACTGCCATGTCAACCATTATAATAAATACATTAAATAGTTTTTTGGAGACATGAAACGAATTGAAAAAAAAAACTCGTAGAAAAAAGAAGTGGTACTGAGATCATTTGTCCTATATGTACAACTAGAATTCGGATAGATCTTTCCCCGGAGTAGAACATGAACCTAAAAGAATTCAAAGGGCCCATTCAGGAACAAGAAAATTACATCGTGATTCAATCAAATCTCGACGAAACAATACATCAATGAGAGGTTAATTAAATAAGTTCAGTAAATTATTTTTTTTTGGAAAGGGTAAAAACTCTTTCTTTTTTTAATGGAAGAAAAAACCCCTTCATTATAAAAGCAAGAATCTCTTAAAAAAAAGAGAGATAGGATTGGAATCGACACATTGATTCTTTATTTTCGTAATTTTTTTGAACCGTATGCATCCAAAGATGCACGTACGGTTCAAAAGGGATATAATTTTGTCCTAATCAACCGACTTTATCGAGAAAGATTACTTTTTTTAGGACAAGAAGTTGATAGCGAGATCTCAAATCAACTTGTTGGTCTCATGGTATATCTCAGTATAGAAGATGATACTAAGGATCTTTATTTGTTTATAAATTCCCCTGGTGGATGGGTAATACCAGGAATCGCTATTTATGATACTATGCAATTTGTTTCGCCCGATGTACATACAATATGCATGGGATTAGCCGCTTCAATGGGATCCTTCATTCTGGTCGGAGGGGAAATTACCAAACGTCTAGCATTCCCCCATGCTTGGCGCCAATGAGTTTTTATTAAAAAAAAAAGAAGAAGAAGACTATGCCTTCGCCATATTGAATATGAATAATAGGTAATAATAGCATGGCACTTCGAGTTCGATATGAACAAACTATTA